AGAAAAAGAAAGAGATATTCGCATTCATATACATAAAAATTATGTAGGAACCAAAAAATTCTTTTCTTTTTTTTTGAAAAAACGTGAATGGATTTATTTGAAGTAATGATACTCTTCAAATTATGATATTCGTGGAAAATAAATCGCAACAAATGCAAAGAAGGAACATCTTTGATCCAGCATTGAAGGATTTGAACCAAGATTTCCAGATGGATGGGATGGGGTATTAATAGATCTGACACAGAATTTAAATGTGAAATTTTATCCTCTAAAAAAGGAAATATTGAATGAATAGATCGTAAATTCTGATATTTTGGTATTTTTTTTTCTTCAAGGGAGAATACTAATCGCGACGATAATGGAATTTCCAGAACGACTCCAAAACCTTCTGATAGTATTTGAAAAGAAAAATGAGAAGAAAAATAATTCTTATGCCCCCAAAACACATTTTCGTTAGAATAATTCACCGAAGAAATCAAAGATTTCTGTTGATACATTCGATTAATTAAACGTTTCACAAGTACTAAACTAAATTTCTTGTCATAACCAAAAATTTCCACAGGTTCGTAAAAAATAAAACTCTTGAAGCTATGATCATGAGCAAGTGAGTAAATAAACTCCTGAAGGAGTAGCGGATATAGGAAATTTTGTTGACGAAATGTTTCTTTTTTCAATCTAAATATCTTTGTAATTCTGTCATTTACAGACATTTTTACTGGAACCAAAAAAGGGAGGCACTTATTGTGTTATGAAATGATACATAGTGCAATATGGTCAGAACGGTGCATGTTTACATTTTATGTTTTATTTTTATATAGTCTATTTTTTATCTTATACTAAAATAGTGTGAAAATTTTCTAATTCTAAGAATCTAGTAATCTATAATCTTTCTAGTATTGATATATAGATTCTTCACTGTCTCTACTGTTACTTTAGAAATTATCTATTTTTTTCTTATTCTGTATATCTGTATAAAAGTCTAAAAATTTTAGAAAAATATCTTATTCTTTTACTATATACTGTACTGTGATGTAAATAATGTAATGGTAATCTAAGAAGTAAAATATTCTAGAAAAGTAAGAACAAATAAATAATATATACCCCGGAGACAGAGAGCCCAATCTACAGATCTTTTTCCTTTCCCTTTATATCCATTTTGAATTTCTTTGTTAATATAACTAGAATAAAAAAAAATTAATAAAAAGAAGAAAAGCGGGTAAAAATCTTTTATTTTTGCAACCCAATCACTCTTTTGACCTTGGAAAAAAAAAAAAGAATTTTATTTTTTTTTATCACTATACTATTTCTTATACACATCCGTCTCCAATCCATATTAAAAAATAATTAGGATTAAAAAAAGAATCAAAGGTTCACTCAAAATTTACAAGAAAACCTTTTCCCACATCAGGTACTAATCTATTTTTAACGTATAATTAGTAAATTAATTGGGTAATCATTCAAATTAAGAAAATAAGCTCGTTTCTTTTTATCTTACTCAAATTGGAGCCATAAAGCTCTATCCATTTATTCACTAGACCCACCTATCAAATACTTTATTAAACATCAAAATTTTTCTAAAAAGGACAAATTATGATGTTCCATTATGAGTATTCAATTTATTCTTTTTCTATGATTCTATTATTCTTTTTTATATTTTTTTTTTACGACATGCTTTTTTTTCCATTCATTACCTTTCAGGATCAGTCGCGGTCTTATAAACTCTAACAAAAGTCTAGACGAATTACTTCATCCAAATGTGTAAAAGATCATAGTCGCACTTAAAAGCCGAGTACTCTACCGTTGAGTTAGCAACCCGGATAAAGATGAAGTGTAGATATGATCAAAAAAAAAGAAGGGAATTTTACTGCAAAACTGTGTCAAAACATGGAACTAGCAACAAATCTAAATAACAAAATATCAAGCGGATCAGGTTCATAAAACAAGAGATTCAAAAGAGAATGAGAAAATTGAAAAACCAACCAATTTTTTTTTTTCAATTTCTTTTTTATTTTCGCTAAGAAAAGACATTTTTTATATTTTGATTTGTCTAAAAAAAGAATAAATCCAGCAAATCCTTCTATTTTCCTAAAGTGAAGAAAAGAACCAATAGGGAGTGAGGATAAGAGGATAAAAAGATATATTTCTCTACGAGAAAATTATATTTGTTCGAGACACCATTGTCAATATGAATGTACTTTTTAGAAAACAAATTTCACGGAATTCTATAGAAATTTGTGTTGGATTAACACAACATAAAGAAGAAATAAGAAATTTGAGCGAAAAAAAAGAAAGGTACAATACAAATACAAGAAAGATTACCCCCCCTTTTTTTTTGGGGGGGTTCCACAAAAAGAAGCAAGAAAAAAAGAAGATAAATATTAATAGAACAAGAAAAACTTTGAATTTGAATAAAGAATTAAACAAAGATAGGTACTAATTAGCCTACCTTTTTTTTTTTTATTGATGACTTTTTTCCTTTCTTTTTTGTAAAAAGAAACTCAAAATTCTTTAAAGAAACAATTCTGCCTTCCTTAAAATATCATGAACAGTTCCTGTGGGTTGAGCGCCCTTTTCAAGGAAATATAAAATAGCAGGAACATTTGAATAAGTTTTATTATTTATCGGATCATAAAAACCCACTCTTCGAAGATCTCTTCCTTCTCTTCGGGATCGAACATCAATTGCAACGATTCGATAGATGACTCATTGGGATAGATGTAGATAAAAGTTGCCCCCCCTAGAAACGTATAGGAGGTTTTCTCCTCATACGGCTCAAGAAAAAATGATTCTAATTTCCTAATTTCTATCTATATAGATAAAAATAAAAAGATAAATAGATCCATAAAGAATTAGACTAGAATTTGAGCCTTTTTGCTTCTTTACAGAGAAAAAAAAAAAAATATCATTCGTACTCCTAACTCAAGTAGTTTTTAAAGAGTTCGAAGGGAAATCTTTAGAAATTTTTGAGCTGTCTCTAACCTCTAAATTTTTGAGCTGTCTCTAACCTCTTTTTTTGTCTCCTTTTGGATCTTTTTTTTTTTTTTTTACTCATTCTGATCCAATTGTTAAGACAGGTGAAAATAGTGTTTCTTTGTTCCGGAATTCGTTGTCTTTGCTTTACACTTTGTGTAATCTGAAATCATTGGGTTTAGACATTACTTCGATGATCCTTACTCCTTTTCAAAAAGGCAGCAACATACCTTTTGTTTTTTCTATGGAAAAGGGAAAAAGAAAACGAAAGATTGATTCCTTTGTTATACATTTTTGATCGAAAAATTTTAAAAATTTCGACAATTTTTACTTTTTTTATTTCATTCAAACTTGTTCAAATTTGAATCTATCCCTTTATATGTCTATATATTTAGAAATAGATTTACATATCTATTTTTATTCTAATTATATTTAGATTGATCATATATTTTTGATGAGATATTTACAAAGTTGGTTTAACTTATTGATTGTCACTAACCCTAGATTATTCTCCCAATAAATGAATCAATAAGTTTTGCTCGAGCTCCATCATATGCTATTTTTATTTACTAACCCAAGACAAATGAAATTTAGTTTTTAGCAGAACAAACTATGTCGAGACAAGAGCATCTTCATTCGCATAGAAAATGATGGATGTCAGAATCCACAACCAATCATGTCCTTCAAGTCGCACGTTGCTTTCTACCACATCGTTTCAAACGAAGTTTTACCATAACATCCTCTAATTTTATTTGAATTTGAAACCGTATGCAATTTATTCAATATGGAATCATGAATAACCATTGACTGAACCGATACATAATAATTCACATTTATCTATGAATAGATAGATATTTATCCGGAAAGTATTTTCCTTAATTTAACCCTATATATGTCTATATATATATATATATTTTTTTTTTTCTTTTTTTCATTCAGATTGGATAACATTCTATCCAATATTACACAGAAAAATTTTTCATTCAATTTGAAATTTCAATAGAGAAGCATTTTTTGTTTCTGACGGAAATTATCTGGGACGGAAGGATTCGAACCTCCGAGTAACGGGACCAAAACCCGTTGCCTTACCGCTTGGCCACGCCCCATTTTTATTTTGTCTAAGAAAAATTAAGCGAAATATTTGTTATTCGTCAATAACCATCCAAAATACATACCAAAATACATATAGGACATGTTGTCGCTAGGATGAAACACAATAGATATAGAATCAAAAAAAGGAATTGATCATTACATAAAATTTAATTAAAATATTGTATGAAAGTAGAATTCTTTTATTCTCATTTGATTGGAGAATGTAAGGAATAATTCTTTATTGGGTAGAAGTCAAAGAAAAGCAGAATTTCTTTTTTTCTACCTTATTTTTTTTTCATTTTTCCCTAAAAAAACTCAATCCAATCTGGTAATTTATTCTCATTTCATTTTAATTTTTAAGAACAAGAAAAAAATGTTTGTTATGTTTAATATCTTTAATTTCATCTGTATCTGTCTTAATTTTACCCTTTATTCAAATAGTTTTTTCTTCGCCAAATTGCCCGAGGCTTATGCCTTTTTCAATCCAATCGTAGAAATTATGCCGGTTATACCTTTATTCTTTTTTCTATTAGCCTTTGTTTGGCAAGCTGCTGTAAGTTTTCGATAAAAAGTCAATCTATATTCAATTCATATTCCTAATTTCTTCGATAAAAAATAGGATGTTTTTATTCTAAAAATCCATAAGATCAGAAAAGTTTGACATTAAGAACCCTCGATTCAAAAAGCGAAATTATGGTATCTTCTATTTTCTATAGATTTCTATAGAATTTCAATAAAGGGGGCAATAATTTTGAATCAGCTTATTTCTTTTTTTGTTCTGAGCTTTCCTTTATAAGACCCCATACAATCATACAATATATAATTATATATATATGGCAAGAAATTTTTGGTAACGAAGAAATAGGAATCTTATTATATTAGAAATAAATTCGTGAAAATAAATTTTAAAAACTTCCTTTTTTCATCTTTTTTTTTCATCTTTAGAACATCATATCAAAATAATGTATAGTGTATGTCGTAAAATAGGTAATCTATTTCCTTAAAAAAAATGATCTTATCTTGGAGATTGTACAATGCTTACTCTTAAACTATTCGTCTACACAGTAGTAATATTCTTTGTTTCTCTCTTCATCTTCGGATTCTTATCTAATGATCCGGGACGTAATCCTGGGCGTGAAGAATAAAAAAGAGATGAGATAATATTTGTTTTGATTTTTTCCTTTCTTTTTTCATAGGTAAATGTATCAATAAATAAATACTAAATAAAGATAAAAATTTCATAAAAAAATTGAACAAAATTTCTTCTAATTCGAAATTTTCAAGTTATCAGGGGAGTCGGAGAGAGAGGGATTCGAACCCTCGGTACGAAAAATTCATACAACGGATTAGCAATCCGACGCTTTAGTCCACTCAGCCATCTCTCCCCATTCCCAATTGGAAATTTCTCATGTGATATGACACGTTATGATACATGAAGTCAAGATTTTGAGAACAATTTTGATTTTCCTTCTTTTTTGATAATGATCCAAAATGGATTTCTCAAATAGAAAGAATACCTTACTTCTTTTATTTTGTACAAAAGCTTCATTTCCCCGGCCTAGTTAAGTACTGGCCGGGCCAGTACTTCTTTTGTTCCAATGTTCCAACGAAATTAATATAGAATATTATATATCGAAATAGTAATTGAAATAGTAAGATTCTATATCTACTCTTAATCTATTCTAGTGTTCTAGAATAGAGTATTCTAGTATATAGTAATATAGTAATCTTATAGTACTAATTACTAGTATTTTTTTTTTTTTTCAAGTCCGTCGGAACAAAATACGCGTTAATGCTTTAATTTGTAATTTTAATGATTCTGATACTATCCTGACCACGTCTTATTACTTTGTTGGACAAATATTCCATTCATATCCAATAATGAATATATAGCGGGTATAGTTTAGTGGTAAAAGTGTGATTCGTTCTATTAAAAACTTCAATAGTTAAGGGGTCTTTTTTTTTAATATTCCAATAAAAAACTTTATTTCTTAAAAAGATTTAATACTTTACCCCTCAATAGGATATTTGAGGAAAAAATAAAAATTCTCACGATTTCTATCCATCAAAATTTTAATAAAAATTTGGATTATGGAGTCGAGAAGCATAATTTTTTTGATTGGTTCAATTCTTCCAATTGAATGAGTATGAATAAAGGATCTATGGATCATAGTACAAAACTTTCAATCGTAACTAAATCTTCAATTTTTTGCGCTGGCGTTGTAAAAGGCAGATTGAAGCCAAATAGCTAGAAAACGATGGTTTTAGTTTACTAGAACCCTCGTCTTCTTTTTTCAGCTCGGTAGAAACAAAAGAATTTTCCTTAGGATCCCACGAGTAGAAATAGGGAACGAAGTAACTAGACTAGAAAGATTTTCTAGAATCTCCCTCTTCTAGAGGGATCATCTAGAAAGCGAGTAGCTTTAGATGCATTCGTAAAAAGCTAACATAGATGTTATGGATCTCATTTTTTTTTATCTGGTAGGAATACATCAATCTTCCATAAAGGAGCCGAATGAAACCAAAATATCATGTTCGGTTTTGAATTAGAGATGTTTAAAATGATCAACCAACGTCGACTATAACCCCTAGCCTTCCAAGCTAACGATGCGGGTTCGATTCCCGCTACCCGCTATATATTCCTTAACTTCATATGATAGAACGATGCATTATCTATTTGAATATACATCTTTCTTTTTCTTGTATTCGCTAAATCCGTCTAATATTTTTTTTTTTTATAAAAATGTGAAAATAGGAATGAAAGGCGTCCATTGTCTAATGGATAGGACAGAGGTCTTCTAAACCTTTGGTATAGGTTCAAATCCTATTGGACGCAATTTATTTCTATCTATCTATTCTAGATAGAGAATAGAAAAAAGAACTAGATTTTAAAAAGGATAAAAGGTCCTTTTTAAATGATTCAAATCAGAAATATTTCTCAAGTATTTCTCTTGTACTAAAAATTAAGAATAGAATAAGAACGATCCATTTACCTTTATACTTGTTCCTGAAGTAGAAAGAGTTCGATCTGTTCCTGAATAGCTTCTCTCAAAAGGATTTCAACTTCTTCGGTGAATATCTTGGTAGAAGATAGAATTTCTTGGAATTTTGGTTTATTCTTTGTTAAGTAGGTACGTAACCCAACGAGAAATCTCTTTACCTGTCCAATTTCTAACGCATCAAGATATCCATTCGTTCCGGTGTAAATAGTAGCTATCTGGTCTTCCACCGCGAGAGGGTCTGATTGGGATTGTTTGAGCAATTCACGTAATCGTTGACCTCTTGCCAATTGATTCTGAGTAGCTTTATCTAGATCAGAAGCAAATTGTGCAAAGGCTTCTAACTCTGCAAATTGAGCTAGTTCCAATTTTGATTTGCCGGCTACTTGTTTCATGGCTTTAATTTGAGCTGCCGATCCTACTCTGGAAACAGAAATAC